TAATTTATTTAATTAAATTGGGTTCGACTGGAACATAGAAATAACGTTGCAGGTTTAAAATCCATTTCAATTTCAAATTTACTTTTTAGTAATTTTTTTTAATGCTTTTTCTATTTTTTTTCTAGAATGTCTAATATCTTTTTTAGATCTTCTATGTGAAAATGTTCAATTTTTATAAGGTCTTCTTGACTGTTATTCAAAAGGTCCAATAATGTATGTATATTGGACTTTTTGAGACAATTATAGATTCTGGGAGGCAATTCTAATTGGTCAATAAAAATATATTTAAATGCTAGTTCTTTTTTTTTTTTTCTTAGGTTAACTAATCGATTATGAAAAGGAAAAAGGGGTAAAGTAACTTGATGTTGATTGTTCTCTAAATAGAGCGTTTCTTCTTCTACATGTAGAAAAGGAATAAATAAATTAATCAAATTCCGGGAGGCTTCGTGAAGTGCTTCTTTAGGAGTTAAACTTCCATTTGTCCATATTTCTAGAAAAAGAATCTCTTGTTTTTCATTCCCATTCCCATAAGAATGAATACTATGATTCGCGTTTTGAACAGGCATGAATACTGCATCTATAGGATAACTTCTGTCTTCAAAGTTATTTGACATTTTTAGGCTATATCCGCGATTCCTCTCGATTTTTAATTCAATACACAAATCTATTGGTTCCGTTAAGGTAGCTATATGCTGTGTATTATCAACTATTTCCACAGAGGGCGGAAAAATTATGTCTCGAGCAGTTATATATCCGGGACCTTTGACACAAATAAGCGCGTTGCGCGTTCCGTATAGATTACTTCTTAATACAATCTCGTTCAAATTCATTAAAATTTCATGTACTGATTCTTGAATACCTACTATGTTAGAATAGTCATGTGGTATGTTCTCAGATTTTGCACGTGTAATACATGTTCCTTCTATTTCGCCAAGTAAAGCTCTTCGCATCGCAATGCCTATTGTGTCGGCTTGACCTTTCATAAGTGGAGACAGAATAAAGCGTCCATAATAAAGACGCTTACTGTCTCTTCTTGATTCAACACACTTCCACTGTAGTGTCCGAGTAGATACTTTGACTTTCTCTCGAACCATAGTAATTTTATTTGATCAGATCATTGAATCGTTTATTTCTCTTGAAACCCTTTCAGCTTTTATTTAGTTCTATACACGTCTTTTTTTAGGGGGTCTACAACCATTATGTGGCATAGGGGTTACATCTCGTACGAAACTTAAAAGTATACCGCTTCTACGAATAGCTCGTAATGCTGCATCTCTTCCCAGTCCAGGGCCTTTTATCCTTACCTCAGCTCGTTGCATACCTTGATCCACTACTGCTCGAATAGCATTTCCTGCTGCGGTTTGAGCAGCAAAAGGTGTTCCTCTTCTTGTACCCCTGAATCCACAAGTACCCGCGGAGGACCAAGAAATAACCCGACCCCGTACATCTGTAACGGTCACAATGGTATTGTTGAAACTTGCTTGAACATGAATAACTCCCTTTGGTATTCTACGTACATTTTTACGTGAACCACTACGTGTATTTTTACGTGAACCAATTCTTAATATAGGTTTTGCCATATTTTTTCATTTCACAAGAAATATATGGATATATCCATTTCATGTCAAAACGGACTTTTTTTTGCCAGCTCCTTGGAAGTGCCCTTTCCTTTATTTCCTTTAGTAAGATTATCCTTGTCTTTGTTTATGCCTCGGGTTGGAACAAATTACTATAATTCGTCCCCTCCTACGGATTAGTCGACACTTTTCACAAATTTTACGAACGGAAGCCCTTATTTTCATAGTTATTATTCCTTAATTCTGTGAATATACTTATTGTTTTGTTGGACGAAAAAAGGTTTCTTGATATTTTTTAATCTTTAATTGTATCTTCGTGAAATGAATGTTGAAATTGAAAAAACCACTTACTCTTTTGAATCCTTGTTATGTAGTCTAGAAAGCGGCTGTCCCCCGATTAACTTATACCTAAGAACTTGCTAAAATTTTTTTTTTAGCAGGGGTGGTATTACACAACCCCTTTTTTCACAAATGGTAGATTCCGGATATCCTATTTTTATATTAGAAGGATTACCATATATAACACAAAATTTCTCCGCCGATTCTTTTTAGTCTAGCTTCTCGGTCTGTCATTATACCTTGAGAAGTCGAAAGGATTACAATTCCTATTCCGCCTAAAATTCGTGGAATTCGTTGAGAGTTAGAATAGATTCGTAGACCCGGTCGACTTATTCTCTTTAAATTTAAAATAGTTTTATAGGATTCTTTCTTATTTCGCCTATGTTTTAGGGTTAAAATAAAAAAATATTGATTGTTTTCACGATGTTTCCTTACGTTTTCGATAAAACCCTCCCGTAAAAGTATTTTAACAATGCTTTCGGTGATGTTAGTCGACCCTATCCGAACTGTTCCTTTTCTATTCATGTCAGCATTTCGTATAGAGGTTATTATATCAGCAATAGTGTCTTTCCCCATGATAAGTTAAAATTCCTTATTGTTCTATAATTTTGATATAATCAACATGTTCTTTTTCTTTTATTTATATATCGATATAGACGAATTATATATTAATATATTAATTAAATTATTAATTTTTTATTAGTAAGGGTATATGCGTGATACACAATCGATTAATTAATTTTATTTCAATACCGTTTTTTAATTCTATACTAAACTATCGATATTTAGGTCTTATAAGACCTCAGGAGCTAATGAAACTATTTTAGTAAAGTTTAATTGTCTCAATTCCCGTGGGATCGCCCCAAAAACTCGAGTTCCTTTTGGATTCCCTTCTTGATCAATGACAACTGCGGCGTTGTCATCATATCGTATTATCGTCCCATTGTTACGTTTGAGTTCTTTACAAGTACGTACAATTACTGCTCTGATCACTTCGGATCTTTCTAGAGGAGTATTCGGTATTGCTTCCTTGATTACAGCAACAATAACGTCACCAATATGAGCATATCGGCGATTACTAGCTCCTATTATTCGAATACACATCAATTCTCGAGCCCCGCTGTTGTCTGCTACATTCAAATAGGTTTGTGGTTGAATCATATCATTTTTTTGTATCTCTTCTTTTAATACAAAGGACGAAGTAAAAAAATATTGTTTGTCAAAAAAATAAAACGGATAATCTTTTTATCCTTAAATGTTATTTAGCTTTTTCATTCGATATTCCTATTCAGAAATAATGAATTGGGTTTTTATAGGCATTTTTGATGCCGCTATTGAAATAGCTTTTCTGGCTATATTTTCGGGTACACCACCCATTTCATAAAGGATTTTACCTGGTTTAACCACAGCTACCCAATACTCTGGGGACCCTTTCCCAGAACCCATACGCGTTTCCGCTGGTCTTACTGTAACTGGTTTGTCTGGAAATATACGTACCCAAATTTTTCCCCCACGTCGTACATTTCGTGACATTGCTCGTCGCCCTGCTTCTATTTGTCTAGATGTGATCCAAGCGGGTTCAAGTGTTTGAAGAGCATATCTGCCAAAACAAATACGATTCCCACGAGAAGAAATTCCTTTTAGTCTTCCTCGATGTTGTTTACGAAATCTGGTTCTTTTTGGGTTATAGTTGATGGGTTTTTTCTAAATTATAAATTCCATCTCTACTACAGAACTGAACGTGAGAGTTTCTTCTCATCCAGCTCCTCGCGAATAAAAGTACTAAAAAAGCTTGTATTAAAATATAGATGTAGTTAATGATTAATCCTATTAATCATAGTCTTTTTTGAAATTTCATCTTATCTCTTCTAAATTTGTGTATGTCTTTTTCAAAAAGGAATCCAAGATGAATTCTATTTATATTTATTTAAAAATAACGTAATATCATTATCTCGAATGTCGTTTTTGTTAGAATATTATAACAAAATCCTTATTTTATCTTTTTCTTTTTTTTTTTCCTTTTTTTTTTTTTGAAAAAAAAAATTTCGCCGGCGAATATTTACTCTTTCAATATCTATTTAAGTTTGATGTTTATCCCACGAGGTCTCAGAATAAAAATCAGAATAGATAATAAAGTTTATGGTTTATTCCGCCATCCTGTCCAATGAATTACTAAGATTTTTTTTCAATTGAATCCTCTATATTCATGGGTTCCGTCGTTCCCATCGCCTCTTGATTAATCATTAGGCCCGAATTCTACAATGGAGCTCTTACCTGAAATTTTTAATTTCATTTTTTAATTTATTTTTGAGTCAATTTTCTCAGTTTTTATTGGCTCAAGGCTCTTAATTTTTTGTTTTCAGAACGAACAGATTTATTTAATTATTATGAATGAATCTGTATTCATGCTTTATTACATTGTTTTTATTACAGTGACCTCATAGACTTTCCAAATTGAAATAATAGATCATTAATATTCAAATTTTTCTCTCTTTCTTTCATCCTTCCATTTATCCGCATACTTTTCGATTACCTTTCATAACTTATAATAATATTTCGTTATTCTTTTTTTTGTAAAAAAAAATCAGTTGCTACAATTATATGATCAGTCTATCATATCTTGACTGATTTTTTTGGATCCAGATAATGCGAAGCAATGAGTTGCTTAGGTTATTTATTAATGCTATAGTTATTAGTTGCTCTTATAGGTAAGTTCTTTTTTATTTTTTTTTTTTTTTTCTTAGTCTAATCCAATCCTAAACTAACGAGTCACACACTAAGCATAGCAATTATATCAAAGGGGTTTTGATGGAAATTTTTATTCAACCTTATAGAATTGCTGATTTTTTCTTAAACAAAAAAGAAGACTGTAATTTTTTATTGCTGTCTGTATAGTGTTATACTACATAGTTTTAGTTTTTTATCCTTGGATAAAATGTAAAGACAAATAAAGTTTGTTATTCTTCGTCTACGAATATCCAAATTTTTATTCCTAAGACCCCATAAATAGTTCGAACTGTATAGGAACAATAATCAATTTTAGCTTCAATTGTTTGTAAAGGAACTCTGCCTTCTCTGATCCAT